TATTGAACGTGTTGATTCATATTTATTTTGACTATTTTCTCATATTTTATCATATTCTATTCATTTTTATTCGACCTTCCCGGAGTTCATTCTCCGGGCAACTCCGTTTAACCGGTGGATTCCTTCCAACGTACTTCTTTTATGATCTCATTGGAAATCATATAAAGACAATTCCTATTTGATATAGCTATTTGTGCAAGTATTTTACGATTAAGAAGCAACTGTCTCTTGTACAGATCGTTTATTAATCTACTATAACTATAGCATACACCCCTTTCACGAATTGCTGCATTTATTCGAGTGATCCACAAACGACGAAAATTTCTTTTTTGCCTATCCCTATCCCGATGAGCCGAAACCAAAGCTCTTATTTTTTGTTGAGTAATAGTTCGAGTAAGTCTTGAATGAGCCCCCCGAAGGCTTGATGCAAATAAACGCATTTTTGTTCTACGTCTCCGAGCGATATATCCCCGTCTAATTCTGGTCATTGAATAAATGAAACTTTAACGAATAACTAATAGATTTCCTTTCTTTCAGTTATTCTTTTGCCCCTTTCCTAGTATATTAATAACAAAACTTATTTTTCCAATGTATAAACTAAAAATTCCAATGGCTTTGGCTACTATAACCTTCCCAACCACGATTTTTTTTCTAGGCATTTCTACCTCGAAATACGAAATTGTACTATACTAGGTATTAAAAAAAAAAATAGCAATGATAAAGAAATAGTGGATTCCATCGTTTCTATGGTTACTTCTTAAACGGTGAGGTCTTCTCTATACACCGGAGCCTTTACTTCATTTAATCAATGTTATTGCTAACTTGTATAGTTCACATTCTTCGGCTCTACCCATGAATTATCCAGTAATAGGTCTTTCACAACGAGCTCTACCTATACAGTAACGGTATTTAATTATGAAGGTTGGCTGGGTAGCTGACCCTGTTAGTCCGTTCTTGCAAGAGGGGTCTATGTTAACTAAGATTTCCTCCGCTTAATGGATAACTATTTGCTACCAATGGAGAATTGCTTCTCATCTTGAATTGAGGTGAGTGGATTTACACCAATAGAAACCATAAATTTCATACACAATAAAAGGGATATGATCCATTTTCTTATTTTTAGATAGGAAATGTAGTTCGTTTTTCCGTTGTATCCTATTTGATCATTGATATTCGAACATTGTTCTCTTTCCTTTGTTCTAGTTCATGATCTGAACGAGTCGCACATACACCCTAGTACATGTTCCTCGACGCTGAGGGCATCCCCGAAGCGCGGGGGATTTTGTGACATTTCTAATTGGCTGTCTTGTATTTCTAATAAGTTGTTTAATAGTTGGCATGTTGAATCATATACATAATGGGCTGGTTTAGATCGATCCTAACCGGATGATTATGAATTACTTTTATTCAATAGAATAGTAAATAAAAGTCATAGAATATTAATATTAAACTCGGCAGGGGTAATTTCAAATCACGAATTGACGCCAAATCCAGGCTATTGTCATTCAACCGCTACACGATCAACAATTCCATAAGCTTGGGCCTCTGTTGCTGACATAAAAGCATCTCTTTCCATGTCTTCCGATACAACCCATAAGGGTTTGCCCGTTCTTTGTACATAAACCCTTGTCAGGGTTTCACGTAGTTTCAGTAGTTCTCCCACTTCCAGGATGAATTCTCCCGTTGCTACTTCAGAAAAAGAACCAGCAGGTTGATGGATCATTACCCTGATGATATAAGATAATAAAAGGTTTCTCTATTTCGCATGATGAGGGGAAGATAAAAGAAAGATAAAAGAATAACAAGAAAAAAAAGATAGAATCGAACAACCGTACGGGCATCTTTTATGCATTGCATACGGCTCTACAATAAAATTGACCCTTACCTTCCAGAAAAAAATAGGATCGATCAGACCCCAATCGGTAAATGATCAACTTACCACCCTTCCTTTCGGAGGAATTTTAAAATACTATGATGGCTCCGTTGCTTTATATATTTATTATATTTTTTTGTCTGTGATTTGTCTGTGATTCAGCAATCCCAAAGTTGCTTTTTTATTTGATCAAATAAACTAAGGAAAAAAGAATCTTGTTTTTTTTTTTTTCGCTCTATAAATATAGTTAAGAGACCTCTGGTGTGAAAAAAAGTTTGTGACGCTGAACTGGACTTCCGATAATCAAATAGGAAATACCTTTTTCTCAGATTACTCTCTCGATACATAATCTAATGTTTTGAAAACAAAATTTATTATATCGAATTCAAAGTGCCATGCTATTATTACTTAATATTCATATTTCATATGGCGAAGGCATAGTCTTCTTTTTTCTCTCAAATAAAAGCCTCATTGGCGCCAAGCGTGAGGGAATGCTAGACGTTTGGTAATTTCTCCTCCCACCAGGATAAAAGATCCCATTGAAGCGGCTGCTCCCATGCATATTGTCTGTACATCTGGTCGCACAAATTGCATAGTATCATAAAGAGCCACCCCCGGTATTACCCA